ATGGACACTTACTAATAGTAAGAAGTATAAAAAAAGAAATTCTTTGTCTATATGTTCGAACAACTGTTGGTCATATTTCTCTTTATCGAGAAATCGAAGAAGCTATACAAGGGTTTTGTCGGGCCTCCTCATATGGTATGGTATCCGAGCTAAGTGGTTCTATTAAATCAGTGTGAATTCGAGTCCAGTCCCTTGGGTTCAACTAGGACCCTATTTCCTGAATTTCTACACGAATGAAGATCGAGAAAAGGAAGTTTTCCAATCATTAACTCAAATCCACTGTCAAACCCCACTCATCGGAATATGGAGGTACTTATGGCAGAACAGGCCGATCTGGTCTTTCACAATAAAGCGATAGATGGAACTGCCATTAAACGACTTATTAGTAGATTAATAGATCACTTCGGAATGGCATATACATCACATATCCTGGATCAAGTAAAGACTCTGGGTTTCCGGCAAGCCACTGCGACATCCATTTCATTAGCAATTGATGATCTTTTAACAATACCGTCTAAGGGATGGCTAGTCCAAGATGCTGAACAACAAAGTTTTATTTTGGAAAAGCATCATCATTATGGAAATGTACACGCGGTAGAAAAGTTACGACAATCTATTGAGATATGGTATGCTACAAGTGAATATTTGCGACAAGAAATGAATCCTAATTTTCGGATGACTGATCCTTTTAATCCAGTCCATATGATGTCCTTTTCGGGAGCTCGGGGAAATGCATCTCAAGTGCACCAATTAGTAGGTATGAGAGGATTAATGTCGGATCCACAAGGACAAATGATTTATTTACCTATTCAAAGCAATTTACGCGAAGGGCTGTCTTTAACCGAATATATCATTTCTTGTTACGGAGCCCGCAAAGGAGTTGTAGATACTGCTGTCCGAACATCAGATGCTGGATATCTTACACGCAGACTTGTTGAAGTAGTTCAACACATTGTTGTACGTAGAACAGACTGTGGCACCATCCAAGGAATTTCTGTAAGTCCTCGAAATGGGATGATGTCGGAAAGAATTTTTATCCAAACATTGATTGGCCGTGTATTAGCAGATGATATATATATAGGCTCACGATGTCTTGCCATTCGAAATCAAGATATTGGTATTGGACTTGTCAATCGATTCATAACTTTTCAAACACAACCCATCTCGATCCGAACTCCCCTTACTTGTAAGAGTATGTCTTGGATCTGCCGATTATGTTATGGTCGGAGCCCTACTCATGGTGACCTTGTCGAATTGGGAGAAGCTGTAGGTATTATTGCGGGTCAATCTATTGGGGAGCCCGGCACTCAACTAACATTAAGAACTTTTCATACCGGTGGAGTATTCACAGGGGGTACTGCAAAACATGTACGAGCCCCTTCTAATGGAAAAATCAAATTCCATGAGGATTTGGTTTATCCCATACGTACACGTCATGGGCATCCCGCTTTTCTATCTTATCTAGACTTGTATGTAACTATTGAGAGTGAGGATATTATACATAAGGTTACTATTCCACCAAAAAGTTTTATATTAGTTCAAAATGATCAATATGTAGAATCAGAACAAGTGATTGCTGAGATTCGCGCAGGAACATACACTTTGAATTTTAAAGAGAGGGTTCGAAAACATATTTATTCTAACTCAGAGGGAGAAATGCACTGGAGTACTGATGTATATCATGCACCCCTTTTTACATATAGTAATGTACATCTCTTACCAAACACAAGTCATTTATGGATATTATCAGGAGGCTCATACAGATCCAGTGTAGTCCCTTTTTCAATCCATAAAGATCAAGATCAAATGAACGTTTATTTTCTTTCTGCCAAAAAAGGGAAACCCTTTTCTAGCTTTTCAGTAAATAATGATCAAGGGAAAGACAAATTCCGTACTTCGGTTCTTTCTGATAAAAAAGAAAGCAGTAGTCCCGATTATTCGGAATTTAATCGAATCGTGGATACGGTTCGGTGTAATCTTCTATTTCCTTCTATTCTCCACAAAAATTATGATTTCTTTTTATTAGCAAAAAGGCGAAGAAATAGATTCATCATTCCATTCCAATGGATTCAAGAACGAGAGAAAGAACAACTGCCTCGTTCTAGTATTTCGATTGAAATACCGATAAATGGTATTTTTCGGAGAAATAGTATTCTTGCTTATTTTGATGATCTTCAATACAGAAGAAAGAGTTCGGGAATTACTAAATATGGGGCTATAGGCGTGCATTCAATCCTCAAAAAAGAGGATTTAATTGAGTCTGGAGAATTCAAAGAACTTACGCCAAAATACCAAACGAAAGTAGATCAATTTTTTTTCATTCCCGAAGAGGTGCATATTGTACCCGAATCTTGTTCCATAATGGTACGAAATAATAGTATTATTGGAGTAGATACACGAATCGCGTTAAATATAAGAAGCCGAGTAGGCGGATTGGTCCACATGGAGAAAAAAACAAAAAAGATTGAACTTAAAATTTTTTCTGGAGATATCCATTTTC